ATGCGTTGACTATTTTCAACAAATCATAAAGATATTGGATCATTATATTTCTTTTTTGGGATATGATGTGGTTTAGTAGGGACTGGATTAAGATTATTAATTCGTTTTGAGTTAGGTACAGCAGGTGCTTTTCTTGGGGACGATCATTTTTATAATGTAATTGTTACAGCACATGCTTTTGTAATAATTTTTTTTATAGTAATACCAGTAACTATAGGTGGATTTGGGAATTGAATAATTCCTTTATTAATTGGTGCACCGGATATAAGATTTCCTCGAATAAATAATATAAGATTTTGGTTTTTACCACCTTCTTTTGTGTTATTATTATGTTCTACTTTAATAGAAGGAGGTGCTGGGACAGGTTGAACTGTTTATCCACCTTTGTCTGGACCTGTGGGTCACGGAGGTGCTTCGGTAGATTTAGCTATTTTTTCTCTTCATTTAGCTGGGGCTTCTTCTTTATTAGCTTCTATTAATTTTATTACTACTATTTTAAATATACGATCTTCTGCAATAAGATTTGAGCGGGTAAGTTTATTTGTGTGATCAATGCTTGTTACAGCTTTTTTATTATTATTATCTTTACCAGTATTAGCTGGTGCTATTACAATACTATTAACAGATCGAAATTTTAATACAAGATTTTTTGATCCTGCTGGAGGGGGAGATCCTATTTTATATCAACATTTATTTTGATTTTTTGGGCATCCTGAAGTTTACATTTTAATTCTTCCTGGTTTCGGGATAATTTCTCATATTTTGAGAAATTTTACTTCTAAGCCTGCTTTTGGTACTTTAGGAATGATTTACGCGATAATTTCTATTGGTATTTTAGGATTCATTGTATGAGCTCATCACATGTTTACAGTTGGGATAGATGTGGATACCCGGGCTTATTTTACTGCGGCTACTATAGTAATTGCTGTACCTACTGGAATTAAAGTTTTTAGTTGAATAATAACTTTATATGGAAGTCGAGGACCTTTCAATGCTGCTATATATTGAGTTTTAGGATTTATTTTCTTATTTACTCTAGGTGGTTTAACAGGAATTGTTCTTTCTAATTCATCATTAGATATTGTTCTTCATGATACATATTATGTAGTGGCTCACTTCCATTATGTTCTTTCGATAGGTTCAGTTTTTAGAATTTTTGGGGGATTTGTTTACTGGTTTCCTTTAATAACAGGTTTAACTCTTCATGAACGTTGAGCTAAAGCTCAATTTTTAACTATGTTTTTTGCAGTAAATCTTACTTTCTTTCCTCAACATTTTCTTGGTCTTGCAGGTATACCTCGTCGTTATTCTGACTATCCAGATGCTTATTTCAAATGAAATCAAGTTTCTTCATTTGGTTCATTATTCTCTATTTTCTCAGTGTTAATATTTATTTTTATTTTATGGGAAGCTTTCGTAAGTCAACGAAGTGTTTTATTCTCTAAAGCTCCTTCAATTTCACGAGAATGAGAAGATGTTCTTCCGTTGGATTTTCACAGAAATACAGAATATTCTGTTAGTACAACAGTATAAATAAAGTGATTATATAAGAGTGAAGTATAATACTTTACATTTCAGTTACATTGAAAAAATCCTCAACTTAGGCTCTCTTATACTAATTTTTGATTTACATTAAAAATTTTTTAAGAAATTACATACATGGAATTAATGAAGTTATTAGGTTAATAAATTTTACCTTTTGTATAATGGTTACACCATAAATTTATAATATTATATTTCCCGAATTGCGAAGAGCTATCTATTAACTTTGCTTAGAATTTATAGGTTATGTTGAAATATGGCCTTAAGATTAGTAGATAGGAGCGAAAAACTTTCAATTCTCAAGATACCTGGTAGTCTTAGAAAAGCATGTAGTGCTGAAAAATTATATATGAAGTGATGAGGCTTTATATTAATAGAATTTAAGATGTATATAATTAATTTCTAGAGTTAACCCTATTGAAATTTTTTATTAAAAATATTTATTTCTTAATTATCTATAGATTATAAGACTTTTCTATATAATTTGATTTAGAATTAATAATGTGTAAATAAGTAGTAAAATAAAATATTTTATCATATTATAAAATTAATTTAACGTTTTAATTATTTTTAAAAATAAATAAAAGGAATTCGGCAATTATAAACTTCGACTGTTTAACAAAAACATAGCCTTAGGAAATAATCTAAGGTTATACCTGCCCAATGTGAAAATTTTAATGAATGGCCGCGGTACTTTGACCGTGCTAAGGTAGCGCAATCAATTGGTTTTTAATTGGAGCCAGGAATGAATGGAGTTACGGGGTTTAACTGTCTCTTATTTAATTTATCGAAATTACTATATAGGTGAAAAAGCCTATAGCTAGAAAAAAGACGAGAAGACCCTTAGAGTTTTACTAAAATTGAGTTAATTTCTCATAACAGTTTAGTTGGGGCAACGTAGGAGCATTAAAAGTTAATCTCCTTAAAATAATTTATCGATTATTTTAGTATTGAATAAACTACCTTAGGGATAACAGCATAATTTTATTAATAAGTTTGTGACCTCGATGTTGGACTGGGAAACTTAATGGTTAGCCGCCTTTAAGGTAAGTTCTGTTCGAACTATAATTCCCACATGATCTGAGTTCAGACCGGCGTAAGCCAGGTCAGATTCTATCTTTTTATTTTAAAAGCTTAGTACGAAAGGACCAGTTTTTAGTATTATTTATATATAATTGACTTGGCAGAATTAAATGCGATTGATTTAGGATCAATACATAATATTTAGATATTAGTCGGTACTGTACTTTATATAGAAGATCTGGTTTGCAACTAGAAAGAAGATAATTTAATCTCAGAACCAGAAAATTTCAAAAAGAGTTTTGCAGAATACTAACTTTGGGAGTTAGAGGGTAGTTGAATAACTATTTTTGAATTGAGATTTATTTATTGGTTTTGTTTTTCTTTAATTTTTTGTCTTCCTTTATTTAAAAATCCTATTAGTATGGCTGCAATAGTTGTATTAATCAGGCTTATTGTTGTTAGAATAATTTCTTTATTTTCTAGTTTTTGGTTTTCTTACGTTTTGTTTTTAGTTTATGTCGGAGGATTATTGGTAATGTTTATTTATATTTGCCTTGTCAGAAGAAATTACCCTTTTAAGTTTAGTGTTAATGGATTTATTTGTATTCTTTTTGGATCTTGTTTAATTTCTCTATTTAGAGATGGTCCTTTAATACCTATATTTTTAGGCTTTAGAAATTGAACTAATGGAGAAAGACTTCTTGAAACTAGAAATATTTCTATTTTTCTGTTTTTAGCTGTCCTACTTCTAATTATGTTATTAGTAGTTGTTCGGATTTCTGGTGCTGGCTGTTTTACTTCTATAGAAAGAGATGAAAAGAATTAAAAGATTAAAGTTTTCTTTGTTATTATTCAGGTATTCAATATTTATACTAATAAGGGCTTATAGTCTATTAAAGTTAAATAAGACATTAATTTTGGAGATTAATCTTTTTGATTTATCGACTTCTAGATTCCCTTTAATTTTAATTTTTGATAAAATTAGTGTAAGGTTTAGGATAGTAGTAACTTTAATTTCTGGAAGTGTTTTTATATTTTCACATAAATATATAGAAGAAGACCCGTTTTCTGGACGATTTATCTGAATTCTTTTATCTTTTGTGATTTCTATAAACCTTTTAATTTTCTCTGGATCTATTTTTTTTCTTTTATTAGGGTGAGATGGTCTGGGAATTACTTCTTTTGCTTTAATTATTTATTATGAAAGTAAAGAATCACAGCTTGCTGGGTTTCAAACTTTGATAATTAATCGGTTAGGAGATGTGATTATTGTTATAAGAATATTTATTTTTTTAAGGGTAGGGCAATTTTCTTTTTTCTCTATAACTGATAAAATATTCTACACTTCAGGAATTGTTTTAATATTATGCATTGCTGCTCTAACTAAAAGAGCCCAATTTCCTTTTAGATCTTGACTTCCTGCAGCAATGGCTGCCCCAACCCCTGTAAGTGCATTAGTTCATTCATCGACTCTAGTTACAGCAGGAATTTTTTTAATTATTCGTTTAAGGTATAGATTACCTTTAAGTCAGAATATCTGTAGTATATTATTATTATGTGGCTCAGTAACTTGTTTACTAGGAGGTTGAGCAGCTACTTATGAGAATGATATCAAAAAGATTATTGCCCTTTCAACTTTAAGTCAACTTGGGGTAATGGTCTTTAGTTTAGGAATAAATTTACCGGCTCTCGGACTATTTCATCTTTATACTCATGCTTTATTTAAGGCTTTATTGTTTTTAGCAGCTGGTCATATTTTAATGATTACATTTGGTGTGCAAGACATCCGGAGTATAGGAGGAGTTGGGGTGATAATACCCTTAACTTGTGTGATGTTTAATATTAGGAGTTTATGTTTAATTGGAGCTCCTTTTATAAGAGCTTTTTATTCTAAACATTTAATTTTAGAAAAAATGTTCATAAGTTCTATTAATTTTTTTAGTGTAGTTATTATAATATTAGCTACAATATTTACTGCTAAGTATGTATCTCGTACATTAAAATCAGTTTCCTGAGATAAAACAGGTATTCCTTTAATATCTAGTTGTTCAACTATTTTTACTTCTTTACCAGTATTAATTTTAGCTATTGGTGCAATTACAGGAGGTAAATTAATTTTAAGATTGGAAATTTCTAACTTGGAATTAGCTTACCTGCCTAGATTCGAAGGTTCTGCAATTAACTTCGTAACTTTATTCGGTGTGGTTTATGGGTTATTAGAAAATGATACCAGAAAAAGTAGTTTTGTATTATCTACTTTATTTTTTTTAACTCCTCTAATTTATGGTTCTACTAAATCTTTTAGATTATTAATAGATAAAATAAAATTTTTAGATAACGGGTGAGTGGAACCTTATTACTTAATTAAAAATTACTCTATATGGTTAGGTTCATATTTTTCTCAAGAAGGAGTATGGCCTAGTTCTCGTGTTATTATAACTTCTTTTTATATTTCATTAATATTAATTTTCGGTGTTTTATTTAGTGGCTAGTATTCTAACCTGTTTATGTGTATTGCTTGCTGTAGCTTTTTTTACCCTATTAGAGCGGAAAGTGTTAGGGTATGTTCAATTACGAAAAGGTCCTAATAAAGTTAGAATTTGAGGAATTGCCCAACCTTTGGCAGATGCGTTAAAACTATTTACCAAAGAGAAAGTGATACCTTATGGAAGTAATCAATATATGTTTTTGTTTGCTCCTGCTTTAAGTTTAGTATTGGGATTAAGTTTGTGACATTTATATCCTAGGGTATATTCAAGTAAATTTATTTGTTGGGGTTTATTATTATTTTTTTGTATTACTTCTTTGAATGTGTACGGGACTATACTTGCCGGTTGATCTTCAAATTCAAAATATGCTTTTTTAGGGGCTCTACGAGCTGCTGCTCAAACTATTTCGTATGAGGTGAGAATACTTTTGTTATTATTATTCAGAGCATTTCTTTTAAATACTAGTTCTTGAGAACAAGCGAGAGAACTAAGTTTTCCTGTGATATTTCTTTTAATTCCTATATTCATAGTTTGGTTTACTAGAACAGTTGCCGAAACAAATCGAGCCCCTTTTGATTTTGCAGAAGGGGAGTCAGAACTTGTTTCTGGGTTTAATGTCGAATTTAGAGGTGGACTTTTTGCTTTATTATTTTTAGCTGAGTATGCAAGAATTCTATTTATATCTATAGCAACTTGTGTATGGTTTTTCTCTCAATCTTTTATTTCTCCATTAATCTTTACTATTCAAATTTTTACGATAGCAACTTTATTTTTATTAATTCGAGGTGCTTATCCTCGATTTCGTTATGATTTGCTAATGATACTATGTTGAAAATCTTTTCTCCCTTTTTCTTTATGTGCTTTATGCTTAATTTCTTTAAGTATTAACTTATAACAAATATATTTTGGTGGCTGAATTTATAGGCGATAAATTGTAAATTTATTTATGACTAACTGTCCCTTGCGGGAGCTATAGGTTAAATACAGTAAACCATTGGCCTTCAAAGCCGAAAATGAGTAGTCTAGCTTCGATGTCTTTAATTAAAGTTTCCTTATTAGGGATTGGTGTTTCATTATTTACTTTTGCAAAATTAAATATACATATTCTTATCTTATTAATTAGTTTAGAAGCTTTAATATTAAGTTTGCTAATATTTATAATTTCATTTTCTTTTTTATATGCAACAGGTTTTCATTTATTTTTAGTCTTGTTGACCTTTGCAGCTTGTGAAGCTGCTTTAGGGTTAGCTCTTTTAGTGAGATTATTACGTATTCGAGGAAATGATTATGTTATATCTTTAAACACATTAAATTTTTAATGCATAAATTACGTCAAACTAACCCTGTTGAACATATTTTAGGTTTACCCAGACCTATAAGTTTCTCTATTTGATGAAATGGAGGTTCTATTTTATCTGTTCTTTTAGCATTACAGATTTTAACTGGCTTATTTTTGTCAATACACTACACTGCTGATATAACTACTACTTTTGACTCAGTAGTTCATATTATACGAGATGTCCCAGCTGGATGACTTTTTCGAAATCTCCATGCTAACGGTGCTTCATTGTTTTTTGTCTTTTTATATTTACATATTGGTCGAGGATTATACTATCAGAGTTATATCTCTCAACCGCATACTTGAATGGTAGGTGTAACTATTTTTTTAATAAGAATAGGGACGGCTTTTTTAGGGTACGTGTTACCCTGAGGTCAAATATCATTTTGAGGTGCTACTGTAATTACTAATTTAGTCTCTGCTGTACCCTACGTAGGTGGGGCTATTGTGGAGTGAGTTTGAGGAGGCTTTTCTGTTAGTCAATCAACACTAAACCGTTTTTTCTCTTTACATTTTTTGTTACCTTTTATAATTGGGGCTTTAACCGCACTTCATGTGTTATTTTTACATGAAAAAGGTTCTACTAACCCTTTAGGGGAGAAAAACCATGTAAGAAAAATTCCTTTTCATCCTTATTATTCTTGAAAAGATATTGTAGGGTTTGTAGTTCTCTTAACTATATTAATTCTTTTAGGATTTTTTTTTCCTGCGTTATTAGGAGATCCTGAGAATTTCAATCAAGCTAGTCCAATAGTAACTCCTGTTCATATTCAACCGGAATGATATTTTTTGTTTGCTTATGCTATTCTTCGATCAATTCCTAGAAAATTAGGGGGTGTACTAGCTTTAGTGGCTGCTGTAGTTATTTTATATTTCCTTCCTTTAAGAGCTTCTTATGGGAAAATTATCCCTGCTTCTTTTACCCCTCCTTATCAAGTAGTTTACTGAAGTTTAGTAACATTTTTTGTCTTATTAACTTGGTTAGGAGCTTGTCCTATTGAAGAGCCTTATGCTACGCTAGCTGTTCCGATTAGAATTTTATATTTTCTTTCTTTTGTTATTCTAGTTAGTCTTCCTTCAATTTGGAAAAAAATTTTAAGTTTTTAACTTAGTTTAATTTAAAACGTAAGCTTGTCAGGCTTTAGATGCAAAATATTTTGTAGTTAAATCAAACAAATAGCTTAAATTTAAAGCATTACATTGAAGCTGTAAGTATAGATTCTTTCTTTTGTTTAGATGAGATTTTGAGGTCAGTTAAATTTAATAGATGCTGCTTCTCCGTTACAAAGAGAGATATTTTTATTTCATGATCATGCAATAGTTCTATTATTAGGAATTTTTGTATTTGTTGCTGTATTAGGGGTAAAATTAGTAATAAATACTCTTACTTCTCGAGTTATGCTTGAGGCTCAGCGATTAGAAACAATTTGAACAGTGGTTCCTGCATTATTATTAGTGTGATTAGCACTACCTTCTTTACGTTTATTATATCTATTAGATGAACAAAGAAATAGAGGGATTATTTTAAAAGCTACAGGTCATCAGTGGTACTGAAGTTACGAAATTCCTTTTACTAATAGGGGAAGATTTGATTCTTATATAATTCCTGAGAGTGACTTATCTGAGGGTGACTATCGGTTATTAGAAGTTGATAACCGAGCTGTGGTGCCTTATGGGTTAGAAACTACAGTTATTGCAACATCAGCTGATGTAATTCATGCATGGGCTCTACCTGCTATAGGAGTAAAAATAGATGCTGTTCCCGGACGTTTAAATAGAATAAGAATGTTTGTGGAAAAACCAGGGGTTTACTACGGGCAATGTTCTGAAATTTGTGGTGCAAATCACTCATTTATACCAATTGTAGTAGAAGCTATTGGTTTAGAAGATTTCTGTAATTTAGAATTTTAATTTCTCTAAAAAGTATTTGTGTACATTTGCCTTCCAAGCAAAAAGGCTAGCAATAAGTTAGTTTAGAGATTAAGGTGGTAGGTTATAAAATAGAAATAACTTAAAGGTTAGTTTAATAAAAATTTTGACCTGTGGAGTCAAGGATAATCAATAGATTACCTTTATTTATGTTCACATAGACAAGCTGTAGTTTATAATATAATAGTAAGTTGCAAGCTTAAAGATGAGATTTTCTCCGGCTTGAGAGAATTATGTATACTAGTATTAAAAAATTTGTACCGTATATATAATATATATCCGGGGGGGAATATTAACAGTAATGTACTCTAATCTTCTGGGTTAAACCCTCCTGGAGAATCAAAAACTCCTGTGCTTTAACACCAAAAAGATTTGTGAAAGACCTGGTTGGTCATGATAAACGCTTAAAGTTTAGGCATTTTTCTGCCATTTCACATCTATAATTTATTTAAAGAAAGAAAAAGAAAGCTTATCTCTTTTTCTTATTTTTGTATTAGATACAAAAGGTGATTTCTTTCTTAAACTACATAATAGCACTAGATATGAACCTAGGACAACAGTATATATAACAAAGCCTAGTATTGGTCTAAGTTGAGGCATACGAAAAAGGCACAAGATAATTGTGCTATATTTGAGTAACAATCAAATGCTCCAATAGCTTCACTTTCAAAACTAAAATTTTCTATTCTGAAGTTGGATGTTCTTCACCATATAATTTAACTAGTAAAGTAAAAACATATGCTTGAATAAAACAAACAAACACTTCAAACATATTGTATCCGATATGTGCTAAAAAGGCAAAACTCGTGGCCAATAAAGAAGAAGCCACTAAAGTATTAGCAATTAATCCTATAATAATATGGCCTGTTCTAATATTCGCAATAATTCGAATTGTTAAGGTTAAAGGTCGAATAAAAATAGACGCTGTTTCAATTATTACTAATAAAGGAACCAGTACTGTCGGTGCACCGGATGGTGCAATGTGTGCGGCAGATTCTACTGGAAATTTTATATAACCAGAAATTAGTAATGATCTCCAAAACACTAATGCTAATGAAGCAGAAACTCAAATATTACTTGTTGGCCCGTAGACAAAAGGTACTAATCCTAAGAAGTTTATTGAAAGCAAAAACACTATTAAAGAAAATAGTATTAAAGGAAATCCGGGTAAAGCTTTTTGTCGGGTCTCTCCGTTAGTAGAAATAAGTGCAAGTCCAATTTTTGTGTAGTTTTGCCCTCATGTCCTTGAAACTGTGAACAAACAAGCTAAAGTAATAGGTGTTAATCATATTAAAAAAGATAGACTTCCTGCTTGTATACAATCTAAAGCTGAAAATAGGTCTGATATCATATACTTGAGAGATTTTATTCTCAAGGCTAAGGCCGAAACTTAGTGCAATACTTCGCTTTCAAGTATTGTTTATCTTTAGAATATAAATTCAATTCCACCTTGAAAAAGTGATGTGATTTTTTTCACCATAAAGACAGGTGCACCTTCCGGTACACCTACTGTGTTACGACTTATTTCATTTTTCAATGAAAGCGACGGGCGATTTGTACACAGTTAGATTAGTAATTCACTTATTAATTATTATAACTGTTACTTTCAAGTCCAATTTTCTTATTTCATTTCAAAATAATACCAAAATTAGTTTTTATTGTAACTCACCTAGACTATTATATAAGCTGCATCTTAACCTGTCTTTTTGTTTAAACATTTCGAACTCATCTTAAATGAATGCTGAAGACGGCGATATACAAACTCCGAAATAATAGTAGCGTATTTTGAGGGTTATCATTTACCTGGCAAGTTCCCCTGAAGTTTCTAACTGCCGCCATGTAATTTAAGTTTTAACTTTTTAGTCTTAGTGCTTAGGATTACGATTTACACTCTATATAGTAGGGTATCTAATCCTAGTTTATCGTCAGAGCTTGGGCGATTAATTAGAAAATTAAAATTATTTTTTATAACAATTTCACCTGATTATAAAACTTGTTTTCTTAAGCCTTCCTAATATAATTAACTTAGCTGCTAGGTATGACCGCGACTGCTGGCACCTAGTTAGTCCAGCTATAATAGGCTAAATTAAATTACTATTTCTAGTATAGTTTAATGTATCTTGCTGGGTTATAAAAAATTAGTTATTATAAACAATTTTTTACACAAAAATTACCATGCTATAAGTTTAACCTAAGCTAATATTTAATCAGTACAAAGTTTTAAATAGGGGATTTAATCCATTGTTGGGTTATGAGCCCAAAAGCTTGATGTTTAGCTTACCTATTTTATGATCTAAATCAGTCAAGAGCCCCTTCATTTCATTCATGAAATATCCCAAATAAAAGAATTAACAAAAATAAAGTTAATGCAGTTGTTATTAAGATAGTTATGTTTGTACTAAAAATTCTTAAAACGGGGAATAAAAGAGCAATTTCAACATCAAAAATTAAAAAAAGAACTACTAATAAAAAAAACCGTGTAGAAAAGGGCGATCGTATTTTTCTTAGCGGGTCAAATCCACATTCAAAAGGAGTTAATTTTTCTCCGAAATCTAAATATCTTAGATAATTTGTTACTATGTAAACCAAAACTAAAATAACAGATAACAAGATAGTAAATATAATTATTAAGATAAACATATTTTACGGGTTTTAAAAAAGAATTTACGTAAATTTGTTGAGAAACATTATTTCTCGGGAAAGGTTTTCAAAACCCTTATAAGAACAAAATAATTTGGAGATCTGAAACTTAGGCTGCTAACTTGGGTTCGGGGAATATTATTTCTCCATCTTCATATGATCGAGCTTATTTTTGTTATTTTATCTACATTTTTAATGACAACTTGAGGTGCTCCTATATTTGGTCTTACTCTTTGTATACTGTTAGGACTAAAATTAATAAACCAGAGATTTTTTCATTATTTAGATATGGTGTTTTTACTTTCTAGTGTTTCTGGTTTATTAATTTTTTTAAGCTGTCTTTTGTGTTTACTTTCTTTGGTTGCTACACCTGAGGAAAAAAATTCTTACGCTTATAAACTTTCTTTATGTTTTCTTTGTCTTGTATTGGTTCTTGCTTTTTCTTCATCTAATTTAATTATATTTTATGTTTTTTTTGAGGCCTCTTTAATTCCTACATTAGTATTAATTATTGGTTGAGGTTATCAACCGGAACGTTTACAAGCAGGAACTTATATAATATTGTATACTGTAGGGGCTTCTTTACCTTTATTATTAATTATTCTTTGACATTGTTTAAGCATCAATAGAATAGATACCTATACTTTACACGTAGGAAGACCAATATTTAATGGTATTACTACTTTAGTAATTTACGGAGCTTTTTTGGTTAAACTACCGATATATGGTGTTCATTTATGATTGCCCAAAGCCCATGTTGAAGCACCTTTAGCAGGTTCTATAATTTTGGCTGGTATTTTACTAAAATTAGGAGGTTATGGAATAATTCAAATAAACTTTTGTTTTAATATGGGGATAGATAATTATTCTTTATTTCTTATCTGTTTAAGAATATGAGGAGGATTTTTAGCTACTTTAATGTGTATACGTCAAGTAGATGTAAAATCTTTGGTTGCTTATTCTTCTGTTGGGCATATAAGTATTGTAGCAGCTGGAATTCTCTTAGATACTTCTTGAGGGGTTATAAGTGCATTAGTCACTATAATAGCCCATGGTTTTTCTTCTTCTGCTATATTTTGTTTAGCTTATTTTTCTTATAAAAAAAGTCATACTCGAAATATTCCTTATATAAAAGGAATATTACAAGTTTATCCTATTTTGAGAATGTTTTGATTTTTATTTTGCTGTATTAATATGGCTTGTCCTCCTACATTAAATTTAATAGGAGAAATAGCAATTGTGCCTACACTTTGAAGATTTAATTTCTTTTTAGCTTTAATTATAGGTTTTATGGTTTTTTTTAGTGCTGCTTATAATATATATTTGTATACTTTAGTAAACCACGGTTCATTTTCTTCTTATTTTTTAGGGGGGTATCCGATAAAAAGATATTCAAAAATTTCTTTAATATTACATATATTCCCTTTATTATTAATTTTTAATTCTTCCCTTTTTAATATATTTTTGGTTCTTTTAGTTAAACTATAATTATGAACCACACTATTATTAGCACCATTATCTAGAAAAATATCATTTATCTCTGAGTTACAAAGTCAGTGCTTTATTTAAGCTATTCTAGAATGATCCTCATCAATAAATTCTAACATATAAAAACAGTCAAACTACATCAACAAAATGTCAATATCATGCCGCTGCTAAGAAACCGAGGTGATGACCTTTATCGAAGTGAAGAGCTGCTATACGTAAAAAACAAACAGTAAGAAAAGTAGCTCCTACTATTACATGGAGTCCGTGAAAACCTGTGGCAATAAAAAATACAGATCCGTATACACTATCAGCGATAGAAAATGCTGTTTCACTATATTCACCATATTGTAATCATAGGAAATAAAAACCTAAAGCAAGTGTTAAGAATAATCCTTGTAAGGCTCTTTTTACATCACCTTTTTCTAAACTGTGATGTGTTCATGTAACACTTACTCCTGATAATAATAGTACAGAAGTATTAAGAAGGGGAACTTGAAAAGCCGATAATGTAGTAATTCCTACAGGCGGTCATACTGATCCAATTTCTAAAGTGGGAGCTAAACTTCTGTGAAAGTATGCTCAGAAAAAAGAGAAGAATAATAAAACTTCTGATGTAATGAATAAAATAAAACCAGCTTTTAAACCTTTTACTACATATGTAGTGTGATGTCCTTGAAAAGTTGATTCTCGAACAACGTCACGTCATCATATATAAGCAATAAATATTACTAGGACATTACCTAAAAGCAGGAGATAGTAATCTCCTAGACGAATATAATATACAAGTCCAATAGGTATGCATAAAGTACCGAAAGCCGTTAAAATTGGTCATGGACTAAATTCAACTAAGTGAAAAGGTTGTTTCATAAATAAGATAAAATGAATATTTTTTTAATATTGTTTTTTTTATAGGAGTAATGTTGAGTAGGCGCCGGATGAACGGATGTCATTGATGTTGACAAGCATAGGATTATTATTCTCCTACTTTATGTCTTCTGGAAATTTATTATTTTTGTTGGTTCTTTTATTAGGTCCTTTAGTAAGAATCTCTGCACCTAACTGAATAATTTGTTGGGTTGGTTTAGAATTAAGATTTTTAGGGGCTATTCCTTTATTATTAACAGATAATAGTTATATATCTTTGAGAAAAGAGTCAGTAATAAAATATTTTTGTATTCAAGCTCTTGGAAGAGGTTTACTAATACTTGGTGGGATTATATACTATATGGATCCTGGATTATATTGAATTTCTGAATTTATTTTTTTATTTAGTTTATTTACTAAATTAGGAGTATTTCCTATACATTTTTGGGTTCCGGGTGTAACAGCTGGTTTAAATTGACTACCTATATTTATTCTACTTGCTTGACAAAAGATTCCCCCCTTTGCCTTCTTAGTTAACATGTTGGAGGGAAGAAGTTGATGTTCTAGGATTGTTTTATTTTCAGGGGGAATAAGAGCTTTAATTGGTTCAGTTATTGGTTTAAATCAGACGTCACTTCGTGCTATATTAGGAAGCTCTTCAATTGTTCATACTGGGTGAGGATGTATTGGAGCAGTGTTTGGAAGTTTATGGGTTTATTTCTTTATTTATTGTATTAGATTTATAGTTTTAATAATTTTACTCACTTTAGGACATAGTCTTCTAGCAGGATTTGGGATTTTAAGTTTAAGAGGTTTACCTCCTTTTATAATATTTGCTGGTAAATGGATAGTGTTAAAAAGGGTGCTCTTTAGTAGCTCAAGAATTATGTTTTTAATTTTACCTATTGTAGGAGCTCTCTTTAGACTTTTTTTTTATCTAAAATTTTTTTATTCCTTCTATTTAAGATCAAGATTTATTAAAAGTGAGACAAAATTTCTCGGTATTTCTTCGCTGGCTTTTGTAACTCTAAGCGGTGTTTTAATACTTTTTTGTTTCTAAATAAAGTTTTGATGACCGAGTTAAGGTGAAAGATTTTTAATCTTTTTACAGAATTATTTTCTTCAAAGCA